TAGTACTTTTAAAATATTCTCAAACAAAAAGGAAGGGTGGTTATTGGATCATTTACTGATCTGGGTCTGATAGACCCAGTATATTTTCTATTTCTTCGATGGAAGGTAAAAATAAATGCCATATCATAGTAGAGCCGTATGCAATATGCAAAAGATGCCTGTACGGTTGTTCAATTCTATATTTGTTTGTTTTTTTCTTATTTATATTCCTCGCCTTATCGTGCGAGATTAGGAGAAACCTTTATTATATTATATTCATCAGGGTAATGATCCATCAACCTGCTAGTTCTTTTTATGAGGGACAAACAGAAGAATGTGTGCTGGAAGCGGATGAATTACTGAAAATGCGAAAAACTATCACAACGATTTATGCACAAAGAACGGGCAAACCTTCATGGCAGATATACAAAGACATGGAAAGAGATCTTTATATGTCAGCAGAAGATGCCCAAGCCTACGGAATTATTGATATGGTAGCCGAGTCTTTGTAAATAAATGAGCAGAAAGGATTCCTCATAAATACACAATTTGAGATTTATTTTCTCTTTTTAATCTTCTTACCAACCAGATTGAAATAATTAATAGATTAATAGAATCTAAATAATTCATAATCATCGGGTTAGGATTGATATAAACCAACTCATTATATATATAACTTACCATGCCAACTATAAAACAACTTATTAGAAACACAAGACAGCCAATCCGAAATGTCACAAAATCTCCCGCTCTTCGGGGATGCCCTCAGCGTCGAGGAACCTGTACTAGGGTGTATGTGCGACTCGTTTAGAATATACACTAAAAAAAAGAAAGAATTTTTTATGGAAGAATTCCATTCACACTATCTTAACTTACAAAAAATCTATTCTATTAATAAGAAATATATATAATTCGATTGTGTATCAAATTTATGGTTTCGATTGGTGCAAACCGAATCACCTCAAATTGCAATTTAAGATGAAAAAAACTTTCCCATTGGTAACAAAAGGTTATCCATTAAGCGGGAAAAATCCTATTTCAAATAAAGACAAATTTTGTCCTAATTTTTGCAAGAACGGACTAAGAGGGTCAACTACCCAGCTAATCTTCATACTTAAATACCGTTACTGTATAGTTAGATTTCGTTGTGAAAGACCTATTACTAGATATTTCATGGGTAGAGCCCATTAGTGTGAACTGTACAAGTTAACAATAACATTCATTAAATGAAGATTCAATGAAGGGAGGGGCTCCGGTGTATAGAGAGGACCTCACCGTTTAAAAAGTAATCATAGAAACGATGGAACCCACCATTTCTTTATCTATTTCTATTCAATTTACTACGTTTTTTTAATCCCAAGTATCAATACAAATTATTGTTTCGAGGTTAAATGCTTAGAAAAAAAGAAAAAAATTGTGGTTGGGAAGGTTATAGTAGCAAAAGCCATTGGAATTTTTCTTTTATACACAGGAAGAATCCATTTTTGTTATTAATAGACTAGGAAGGACAAAAGAATAACTGAAAGAAAAAAAATCAAATAGTTATTCATCAAAGTATCATTTATTCAATGACCAGAATTAAAAGAGGATCTATCGCTCGAAAACGGAGGATAAAATTTCGTTTATTTACATCAAGCTTTCACGGAGCTCATTCAAGACTTACTCGAACTATTCAGCAACAGAGAATAAAAGCTTTGGTTTCGGCTCATCGGGATAGAGATAGAAAAAAAAGAGATTTTCGCGGTTTGTGGATCAGTCGAATAAATGCAGTAATTGGCGAGAATAAAAAAAAAAGAGACTATATTTTTAGTAATTTAATGTGTAATCTATACAAGAAGCAATTGCTTCTTAATCGTAAAATACTTGCACAAATAGCTATATTAAAGGAGAATTGTATTTTTATGATTGCCAACGAGACGAGATCATAAAAAGAAAAATTCCCCGGAGACTGAACTCCGGGAAGGTGGTAGAATAGAAAAGATTTGTATGATAAAATAGAATTCATATAATAAAGTCATCAAAAAAAATGAACAACCACGCTCAATAAAAAAAAGATTTATTCTTCTTCACCGATTATCTTTTTTCTTACAACGCAACAACCCCAATTGGATTGTCGTAGTTTTCGAACTAAATATCAAGCCACATTTAATTTGAGTTTAGATTCCAATTTGAATTCAATTGAAGAGTCACTCTATTTTTTTGTTTTTTTAAGAACAGTAGTCGTAGTTCTAGTGGTCGACTCACTTTTTTCAAATTCTTCTTTTTCATTATTAACAAAAGGTAACAAAGATAAAATACGAGCTTGTTTTATAGCAATCGTAATTAATCGTTGTTGTTTTAAGGTCAATCTATTCACGCGTCTAGATACTATTTTTCCTTGGTGAGTAATAAATCGAAAAAGTAAAGTCAGGTTTTTATAATCAATTCGATCCCCCGATTGGATCGGGGACAAACGCCTACGAAAAGATCGCTTGGATTTAAGAAAGAGTCGCTTAGATTTATCCATGGTTTGTTTATTCCTATCCCGAAAATGCCATTTCTTAAAAAAAAAGGGGATTTGTTTTTTTTTTTTTTATTTTTTTGAATATATGTTGTTCTATAATGAAATATATGCTATATAATGTTATATGTATATAATTTCATATTCTATCTAGAATTTATATGTTTATAGATATCTAATTTATAGAATTTATATGTTATAGATAGAATTTATCTATTTATAGATATCTAATTTATAGAATATATCTGAAATATTCTTTTTCATCTACCTTGGAAGGGTGACACACAAGCGATCCTTTTTTTCTATTTCTTTATCTCTGCGTGAATCATATGTTTGCAACAAAAAGGACAGAATTTTCTCAATTCCAATCGACTGGGCGTATTGTGTCGATTCTTTTGAGTAATATATCTGGAAATACCTGTTGATTTCTTATTAATACTCTTTTGATCACAACCGGTACATTCCAAAATAACAGTTATTCGGATATCTTTACCCTTGGCCATGAACCTCCTTTGGTTTTTTTATTCACTTAACTCTTCTATTTTCTTAACTCTTCTATTTTAAGATTCGAAGCGAAAAAGAAAAAAGGAACGAAAAAAAGTAGAAGTTGATAATTCAAAATCAAATTATGAAAGATTTTGTTCCAATGAATTTTATATAGTACAGTAATAATTAAGTAATACAATGATTTCTAATCGCAATACAGTATTTCATTTTTCATTTAAGTATCTTGTATGAGATGATTGCCCCTGCCCTAGCATTCCATTTCCATTTCTGGTCTCACTCTATTATTACTAGCAATGGAATTGAATTATTAATTCAATTCCATTGAAACCTGGTAAAAATTCCGAGTTTCACTGAGGCCAAATCCACCATTCTTCTTTCTCTTTTTTTTTCTAACTTATTCTATTTCTAATTATAAAAAAGAAAGAAATAAAGAAGAGAGAATTACTCAAAAATATTTGATTGGATCTCTAATCTTCGTCACCCCTTCCCGTGCCAATAACTAGAATGAAAAAAAGGGGAATGTCAATGCATCCGGGAATAAACGATTGATTTCTATCAAGAGACCCGCTAAAACCCCGAACCATAGAGTACTTACCACTGGTGCCACAGAGAGATATGTTTTTAGATCTCGCATTTCAAATCCTCCTTCTTTTTTTCTTGTAATTTGTAATATATAATTACATATAGGAATATGATCAAATGGTTATTTTATTAATAACCACTTGCATTTGTGGGGAGAAGTCCCAATTCAAATTGAATTGTACAATGATTCATTAAATATTTTCTTTTTTTTTTAGAGTATCCTTTTTATTTTATTTAATTCTATTATTATTAATAATAATATAAGAATTTTAACTATATTCTATTATTTTCTTCTATTATGACTATTATGATTCTATTATGAATTCTATTATATTAGAATTCTATTCTATTAATAGAAAATTTTTCATATTCTATTTCTAAATATTTTTTTTATATCCTATTTTATATTATAGGATATGAAAAAAAAAAAAGAAAAAAAATGGCAGGATATATGATATATATATAACGGAAATAATGTGGAAAACAAGACAAAGATTCTTTACAATGACACTGGAAACCAATAGAAAGGGATGTAGCGCAGCTTGGTAGCGCGTTTGTTTTGGGTACAAAATGTCACGGGTTCGAATCCTGTCATCCCTATACCTAACTATTAGTTATGGTATGAGCAGTAACAAGAGATCAATTGCGACCAATTCAAATTGGACATACTTACTCAATATCAATAGTTATCCATAGTTATATATAACATAATTATGGATAACTATTGATAAAGTTAGTATATGCATGCAAGATGTATTGGCATCACATAAAATTATTTATGAAAATAAAGCGCTCTTAGTTCAGTTCGGTAGAACGCGGGTCTCCAAAACCCGATGTCGTAGGTTCAAATCCTACAGAGCGTGATTTCATTCTTGTTAGATTGAGAATGACACTGAAATAATGGAATAACAGTCTAATCTAAAGTCTGAATTTGACCTCCTGTGAATTCAGATTAAAACAATGAAATAGGAGGTCAATAAAAAAAAGAGATGTTACTTAATCAAAGGTCCAACTGATCACCACGTCGGTATTGTAAATATGCAGTTACAAATAATCCAGCCAAAGTAATAGGAATTAGACCTAACACGATTCCAAATAGAAAAACTTCAATCATTTGAATTTGTTTGAAAGGAAAAAAGGGGGGGTAATATCTATCCTTAAAAAGAAATCTGTATTGACCATGAATCTCAATGACCAAGAATAGGCAATTGACACGATAAGGAACTATAGAATATCTAGAATATCCCAAAATTTTCAATTCATTTCAAAAATTCAAATCAAATAAGTCGTATCTTATTCAGACTGATAAATAGACCTGAGGTTATAGTTAAAACCGCTAGTAGAAAACCGAAATAACTAGTTATAGTGGGCATAAGGAAACTAAATGAAATATGTTCTTTTTATACATATGTTTATAAAGCACTTCCCTAAG